ATAGCAATTGGGGTTATGGATTTTCAGTTTTTGGGGGGTAGTATGGGATCTGTAGTAGGCGAGAAAATCACTCGTTTGATCGAGTATGCTACTAATCGATCTCTACCTGTTATTATTGTGTGTGCTTCCGGAGGAGCACGTATGCAAGAAGGGAGTTTGAGCTTGATGCAAATGGCTAAAATATCTTCTGCTTCATATAATTATCAATCAAATAAAAAGTTATTCTATGTATCAATCCTTACATCCCCTACAACTGGTGGAGTAACGGCCAGTTTTGGTATGTTGGGAAATGTCATTATTGCTGAACCTAACGCGTACATTGCTTTTGCAGGTAAAAGAGTAATTGAACAAACATTGAATAAAACAGTACCCGACGGTTCACAAGCAGCTGAGTATTCATTCCATAAGGGCTTATTCGACCCAATCATACCGCGTAATCTTTTAAAAGGCGTTCTGAGTGAGTTATTTCAGCTACACGGTTTCTTTCCTTTTAAGAAAAAAAAAATATATATATAATATAGAAATAAAACGAAAATATGAAAATCTAGAAAAAAAAGAAGTGATTTCTATGCCTTGCCTACCAAGAACTTCCATTTTTTACTATAAATCTAATCCCTTTTTGTTGGGTTGAATTAGTTTAGTTAGATAAGAGTCGCGAACTTATAAGAAATATCTTTAATATAAAAAAAAACTCTTTATTTTTTTAGAAAGATAGAAAGAGTATTAAGGACGGGAGTCTTAAAGTGGATTGTCATACATATTCGTGTAGAAAGATGAATAGATACACTAAATTTGCTTAGTTCTCATTTCTTGCACTTATTAAGTACTTAATATTATTTATAATAATTATAATATAATAGATATACTTAAGATATCTTTATATTTATAATAGATACAAATATTAAATTGAGGTACCCGTTCTATGACAGATTTTAACTTACCCTCTATTTTTGTCCCTTTAGTGGGCCTAGTATTTCCGGCGATTGCAATGGCTTCTTTATTTCTTCATGTACAAAAAAATAAGATTGTCTAGACCTGATGAGGCCAAATTTAAACAATTTATTTCAATACTGAATCATAATACAGATATTTGTTTGGTACAGATATTTGTTTGGTGTAATGTAGTATGATATGTGCCTTTTTTCCGAATACACATGAAAGAATTGTTATGCATGCGAATACATGATATCCGTATAAATGCATGTATATGCGGGTTATAAAAACGATCGGCAAATATTTTTATAATAGAAAGTCAATGTATCTAACCAATTACTCCTAAGGGTTCATATCAGAATAGTTTTAGTTGATGAAAGTTACTTTAGCATCAAGAAAAGGAAAGTAATTTTTTTTTCTGAATTCCAATCAAATGCAATCGGATCTGGTATAGTATGAACTGGCGATCAGAACATATATGGATAGAACTTATAACAGGGTCTCGAAAAGCAAGTAATTTTTGCTGGGCCTGTATTCTTTTTTTAGGTTCACTAGGATTTTTAGTAGTTGGAATTTCTAGTTATCTTGGTAGGAATCTGATACCTGGATTTCCTTCTCAACAAATTATTTTTTTTCCACAAGGGATCGTGATGTCGTTCTATGGGATCGCGGGTCTATTCATTAGTTCCTATTTGTGGTGCACAATATCGTGGAATGTAGGTAGTGGTTATGATCGATTCGATAGAAAAGAAGGAATAATGTGCATTTTTCGTTGGGGATTCCCCGGAATAAATCGTCGCATTTTCCTTCGCTTCTTTATGAAAGATATCCAATCAATCAGAATGGGGGTTAAAGAGGGTCTTTTTCCTCATCGTATTCTTTATATGGAAATCAGAGGTCAAGGAACCATCCCCTTGACTCGTACTGATGAGAATTTGACTCCACGAGAAATTGAACAAAAAGCTGCCGAATTGGCCTATTTCCTGCGCGTACCAATTGAAGTTTTTTGAATTTTTATCAAAATTTGTTCGGATTTGTCCAATTGAGATATTCGGAAATCTCATTTACTTCGAATTTACTTATTCTATTATAAATATATATTTCATCCGAACGGGATCCTTAACTATTTCTATATTCCTTTTTCTAGATTTAAGGACTACATTTTTACAAAAAACTGGGAATAGATCCATAGGTTCAATACCTTGTTATAGAACTCGTGCTTTAGAGAAATATAAGATCAGATAAAGTTGACAAATGAAGCAGTTCATTAACAATTCACGGATAAAAAATGAAAAAAAAGAAAGCATTTACTTCCCTCCCATATCTCGCATCTATAATATTTTTGCCCTGGTGGATCTCTCTCTCATTTCAAAAAAGTCTGGAACCTTGGATTATTCATTGGTGGAATACTAGGCAATCCGAACATTTTTTGAATGATATTCAAGAGAAAAATGTTCTAGAAAAATTTCTAGAATTAGAAGAACTATTCTTGTTGGATGAAATGATAAAAGAATACCCAGAGACACATATAAAAAAGCTTCGTATAGGAATACACAAAGAAACAATACAATTGGTCAAAACACATAATGAATATCATCTCCATATCATTTTTCATTTGTTGACAAATATAATCTGTTTTACTATTCTAAGCGGTTATTTTATTCTGGGTAATGAGGAACTTGTTATTCTGAATTCTTGGATTCAGGAATTCTTCTATAACTTAAGTGACACAATAAAAGCTTTTTCTATTCTTTTAGTTACTGATTTATGGATCGGATTTCACTCAACCCATGGTTGGGAACTAATGATTGGTTCGATCTACAATGATTTTGGATTGGCTCATAATGAGCAAATTATATCTGGTCTTGTTTCCACTTTTCCAGTTATTCTAGATACAATTGTGAAATATTGGATCTTCCGTTTTTTAAATCGTGTATCTCCTTCGCTTGTAGTCATTTATCATTCAATGAATGAATGAAGAACTTATTTGATCTCCTGATATCAATCAAAAATTTTTTTCACGTATAAAAAGGGCATTTTCTATTTTTCACATTCTTTATACTTTTAGACTTTTCAAGGTCTTCGTCCTATTTTCGTAGAATTTTTTCAGTACAATGGCAGACTCGTGGATAGGGAACTATACTAGCTACCTATCTAATTTATTTAGAAATTCCGGGATCAATGATTGGATCATGCAAAATAGAAATACTTTTTCTTGGGTAAAGGAACAGATGACTCGATTTATTTCTGTATCGCTCATGATATATGTAATAACTCGAGCATCTATTTCAAATGCGTATCCCATTTTTGCGCAGAAAAGTTATGAAAATCCACGAGAAGCAACCGGGCGAATTGTATGCGCCAATTGCCATTTAGCTAACAAGCCTGTGGATATTGAAGTTCCGCAAGCTGTACTTCCTGATACTGTATTTGAAGCAGTTGTTCGAATTCCTTATGATATGCAAGTGAAACAAGTCCTTGCTAATGGTAAAAAAGGGGCTTTGAACGTGGGGGCTGTTCTTATTTTACCCGAGGGATTCGAACTAGCCCCCACCGACCGTATTTCTCCCGAGGTGAAAGAAAAGATAGGAAATCTTTCTTTTCTGAGTTATCGTCCTAATAAAAGAAATATTCTTGTGATAGGTCCTGTTCCAGGTCAAAAATATAGTGAAATCGTCTTTCCCATTCTTTCCCCCGACCCTACTACAAAGAAAGACGTTAACTTCTTAAAATATCCTATATATGTAGGTGGGAACAGGGGAAGGGGTCAGATTTATCCTGATGGGAGCAAGAGTAACAATACAGTCTATAATGCTACATCCGCGGGTATAGTAAGCAAAATAGTACGTAAAGAAAAGGGGGGATATGAAATAACCATAGTTGATGCATCGGATGGACACCAAGCGGTTGATATTATACCTCCAGGGCCAGAACTTCTTGTTTCAGAGGGTGAATCCATCAAGCTTGATCAACCATTAACAAGCAATCCTAATGTAGGGGGGTTTGGTCAGGGAGATGCGGAAATAGTGCTTCAAGATCCATTACGCGTCCAAGGCCTTTTGTTCTTCTTGGCATCTGTTATTTTGGCACAAATTTTTTTGGTTCTTAAAAAGAAACAGTTTGAAAAGGTTCAATTATATGAAATGAATTTCTAGATCCAGAAATTCCTTACCATCAAGTTGATAAAAAGCGCTGAATTATTGTCGATCAAAAAAATGAAATATGTATTTCTGTAAACTTCCTTAAATCTCCTTTGCTTTGTTTTTTGTTTATACTATTTTTGCGAGATCTATGGAATTCATTACTTGTATTCCATTTTTAGTACTAGGCACTAGCCAATAGGTATACAAAAACAAAGGAAGAAGATACAAGACAAGGACTGGATAAATGAAAGGAACAGGTACCTCTAGGAAGGATTATAAGTCTTCCTAATCTTCTATTCGACACAAGAAAAAGGACTTCTACCTTTTCTTGTGTCGTCTTGTATCGAAAATAATGCTTTTTCTCTTGTTCACCAAAGATTAATATTTCTTCTTTTCCGGATATATGGAACTCTTTTGTTTAGATTCATACATTTATTATTTTAAATAAATAAAAACATAAGAAAGTAGTAGACAAACAAAAAGTTTTAGAGGGGAGGAATTCTTTGAGTAAATGGAACTTCTTCTTCTATTATTCAACTAACTTTAACTTTAATATTAATATTACTATTTTAAAATAGTACTAAAAATTACTTTGACTTTTTTGTTTGGTTGAAAAGCGGCGCGGATTAGAATCTATTTTTACGCATACCTAAATTTTATTTTTTATTTTTTCAAAGTTTTTTTCTTTTATCTTTTTTTTCTTTTTTATATACAAATAAGTTTCTATTTGTTTAGTATAGAAATATAGAAATAATTTGCAGAATATCTTATCCGTTTAAATCATCCATATGATATTGGATTACCCCCAAAATAGATTGATTCCTTCTTTCTTGTTGTTTCGTACGATAAGAGTTAATGAGCGCCAGAGCCTCTATTATATAGAAATCAATCAATAGAAAAAGCTTCCATTGTGCAAAAACATCA